CAGAGGAATAATTGGGACTACGGTCTCGAATTTCTTAATAGCAGTATCTATTCGAAACGAATTCTCTAGCATTTGACTCCTTATCACCGAAGAGTTTAGTCGTACACTTGAAAGATAGCCCAGAAAATAGAAGGGATGATTATATAATTGCTTTATATGGATCCTGGCCGGTTGAGACCACAAGTCAAAATGACATTGCCAAAAGTTGACAAGGTGAGATTTCCATTTCTTTATCAGAAGACGAGCCCCCCTTGAAGCCAGAATCGATTTTCCTTGATATCTGACATAATGCATAAAAGGGTCTTTGAACAACCATAGGGTTTTCTGAAAATCGTTACAAAGCACTACTACAAGATATTCTATTTTTGCATAGAAATGTGTTCGCTCAAGAAAGGATCCAAAAGATTTTGATCGTAAATGAAAGGGTTGTTTACGGAGAAAAATGAATATGAATTCACATTCATATACATGAGAATTAGAGAGGAACAAGAAGAATCTTTGATTCTCTTTTGAAAAAAGGGAAATGGAATTTTTTGGAGTAATGAGACTATTTGAATTCCAATACTCGTAGAGAGAGAATCGCAATAAATGCAACGAAGGAGTATCTTGTATCCAAGAGTGAAGGGTTTGAACCAAGATTTCCAGATGGATGGGGTGGGGTATTAGTATATCTGACACATGATTTAAATGTGATAACTTGTCCTCGAAAAAGGGAAATATTGAATGAATAGATCGTAAATTATGAGATTTTGCTATTTCTTTTTCTTCTAGGGAAGATACCAATCGCAGCGAGAATGGAATTTCCACAACGACTGCAAAACCCTCCGATATCATTTGAGAATCAAAATGATTGTTGTGCCCAACGAATCGATTTTGATTAGAATCATTAACCGAAATAATCAAACGATTCTGTTGATGCATTCGAGTAATTAAACGTTTCACAATTAGTGAACTGGATTTATTGTCATGATCTAAATTTTCCACCGGTTCATAAAGAATCGATCCATTTAAAGCATGACCATGAGCAAGCGCGTAGATATATTCCTGAAATAGAAACGGATATAGGAAGTATTGTTGCCGAAATCCATCCATTTCTAAATATCCTTGTAGTTCCTCCATTTCCATTTGAAATTACACTTGAACCAAATGGGGGATTTCTTGAGTTATCAAATAATACATAGTACGATACGGTCAGAACAAGGTATATAGTAAGAAAAGAATAGATACCCCGGAGCCAGAAAGGACAATCAACGGATCCTATTTCCATCCAATTTATTTATGTTCGTTATAGTTACAAGAGATGGTTAGAAATCCTTTATTTTTACAACCCGATCACTCTTTTGACTTTGGAATAATGAATTTTGATCAGTATACCGTTTCTTCTACACATTCGTCTCCACTACATAATAGAGAACATAATAGAGAATAGTTAGGATTCATTAAAAAAAAGGAATTGATGATCCACTCACAAGAGAACCCTTTCCCACATCAGGCACTAATATATTTTTAACGTCTAATTAGATCGGGTAATCATTCGAATTAAGAACAAACAGAAGCTCGTTGCTTTTGGTTTCCCTATAATTGGAGCTATAGGGCTCTATCCATTTATTCACTCGACCCAACTTGAATTGATTTGACCCCTTTCCAAGAAAAGAATCAAAACAAGATTTTGTATCGATCCGTTAAGGATGAAGTATTCTAAGAGTTCTCCATTGATACGACATGCTGTTTTTTCCTTTCATTCCCTTTCAGGATCAGTCGTGGTCTTACAAACTCCACCAATGGTATGGACGAATCCGTTGCTTCATCAAAATGTGTAAAAGACCATAGCCGCACTTAAAAGCCGAGTACTCTACCGTTGAGTTAGCAACCCATATAAATAGGGTGTGTAGATACGATCGGAATAAAAAATAAATAAAGAGATTCGATTGCCCGACCTCGTCAAAACATTGAACTAGCAACAGATCAAAAAGAAAGATTTGATGATCAATTGTGAACATAAAAATGAACAGAGATCAGATGAAAATACAACAGATTCTGGGATAAATTATAGAGAAAATCTAAATAGATGTAAAAATTGATAGACTACCCATACTCTATTTTTTTTTTTTCATTATATTAACTAAGATACTTCTTGTGTCACAACGAAATTGACGAACCCATCGTTTGAGTGAAATAAAGAAACAAACTTATGAAATGTGGATAAATAGATCTATTTATCCACGATCGAATTATATTTGTTCGATACACCATTGTCAATATGAATTGAATGTTGAGAAAACCAATTCAATAAATAAAACAAGGACTTGTGTTGGAGTGACACTACAACATAGATAAGGGATGAAGTATGAGTGGGGAAATAAATAAGGAATTCCGGTAGGAAAAAAATGTCGGGTTTATTCAATATTTATTCAATAGAGGTACAATAAGCAAGATTGACCTTTTGTTTGTTGGTGGAGTCCCAACGAAAACCATCTGATTGATGGTAATCCCATAATTTCCCAGTTATTTCATCTATTCACTCAATCTTTTTTCTATCTGTCTCATATCAAGAGAAGATATTTTTTTTTTATAGTTCTATGATACGGGGTCATGTGAGAGCAACAATGAATAGAGAATAGAGAAAAAAAATAAGGAATGGTGGAGAAACAATTAGACAAAGCTAGATACTGGCCCCCCCCTTTTTTTTTTATTTCATTAATTTCATTTGATTAATTCGAAATTCCTTAAATACCTCCGCCTTCTTTGAAATATCATGAACAGTTCCTGTAGGTTGAGCGCCTTTTTCAAGGAAATATAGAATAGCGGAAACATTTGAATAAGTTTGGTTCTTTATCGGATCGTAAAAACCCACTTTACGAAGATCTCTTCCCTCTCTTCGGGATCGAACATCAATTGCAACGATTCGATAGATGACTCATTGGGATAGACATAAATGAACAACCCCCCCTAGAAACGTATAAGAGGTTTTCTCCTCGTACGGCTCGAAAAAGAATGATTCGAATTTATGTATTGTAGTGGCAAATAGATCCACAAAATCATCAATTAGACTATGATTTGAGTCATTTTTTTTTGTTCTTCCTTCCTGAAAAAAAAAAAAAGAAATCTCATTCGTACTCATAACTCAAGTTGGGTAATTCTCAAAGAGCTCGAAGGGAAATCCTTAGACATTTATTGAGCCGTCTCTAACCTCTTTTGTTTGTCTCGCCTAGAATCGATTTGATTTCTTCCCCATTCTGATCTAGTTGTTGAGACAATTGAAAACGGTGTTTCCTTGTTCCGGTATCCTTTATTTTATCTTTGCTTTGAATCCTTGGGTTTAGACATTACTTCGGTGATCCTTAATTGTTTCAAAATGGTAGCAACATACCTTTTGTTATTTCGTTCTATGGAAACGATTGATTCCCCTGTGATACACTTTTGATCGGAATTGGTAAAACTATTTCGACAAATTCATTTTACTTTCAAGTTTTTTTTTACTTGTTCGAACTTGATCCTTTCAATTTCTATACCGAAGATATACTTACGAAGTTGTTCCAACTTATTGATTGGCATTAACCCTAGATCCTTCTCTCTGCTAAATGAACCAATTCTTTATGCTCGAGCTCCATCATGTGCTATATTATAATTATATTATTTTATTACAACCCCAAAATTGGGGTCCTAGTGGAATAGAACAAACTATGTCGAGCCGAGAGCATCTTCTTTGATATATAAAATGGTGGGTACAAGAATCCACAGCCAATAATGTCCTTCAAGTCGCACGTTGCTTTCTACCACATCGTTTCAAACGAAGTTTTACCATAACATTCCTCTAATTTTGGACCGGTATGGAATTGATTCAATATGGAATCATGAATAGTCATTGGCTCAATTGGTATATAGTATATGAAGTCCTCCATACTTTCATTTTCATATATGGATCTGGAGAAGTCTCAGCAAGAATATAATTTAACCCCATATTTTATTAGAAGAATGAAACACATTTATAAAAAACACGAAGAAATGCGTTGCTTAACACTTCTTTACATCTTCAACAGATTGTTAGGGATGATGAATCATGAAAGATCCAATTCTTTCTCAAACAACTAAAACTAAAGAAGGGTCTAGATTACCGATACCGGAACAGAATGAGTCATTAACCAAATAAGCTATTCCAATGACCGGGAAAGATCGCAAGTGACTCGATAGGATAGATTCACCAATGTCACACTTCTTCGAGGAGAAAGAATTTATAAGGAATCATAAAAAACAATTTCAAGAATTTCCTACTTCGACATCATTACTGGAAATAAGTTTTCCAGTAAAGACTGAATTGAATCTCTAAATCCATCAACAAGTCGGTACAACGAGGATCTAAAAATGTTTAGCAGATATCTGATTAATTAAATCAGACGCGAATTTGATCATCATAAGAGACCTCTATGTTTCCTTTCCGATTGAATCATCAATAATTTAAACCAGATAAATGGGTCAAGAAACAAATCCAATTGTTTTGTTTTCTTGGGGATGGATAGAAGGGGCTCATGAAAGAAAAGATTAAGGTCGGTATTCTTTCAGGTATTCTTTCATCTGATTGATAAAATCAGAATCGTAGGAGTCTGATTTTATCGTATTCATCAGATACACCAAACAAGTGTTACCGGGGGTAATCGTGGGTATTTAAGGGATCGCAGATCTTTTTCGCCAAAACTGAAACACCGGTGTCACTGATCACTGAAATAGAACAATAACAATATATATATAGGCATGGTTCATTTTCTACAGATTTTTCCTTACTTCAGATTCAGGAATCTTTCCATAAAGTAAAGTGAGTGTATGAATCTCCCCCCTCCCCCAATTGATCGCTACATTGATTTCCAATTATTCATTGGAGCCAAATCAAATACAAAATAAAAGAAATTAGGTCCAAAGAAAATAATCCGTTCCGTATTGAATTTTCTTGTTTGTTAATAAGATCCGGATCACAAGGGTCTTGAAATTGATACCTTCCTTTCCTTTGCGGATTAACTCATATCGACACGAATTCCATGGGGATCATGAATCATACCCAAAGCCAATTTAAAAGGATCTTCTTATGGGATGCTATCCTGTCTTGTATAAGTACAAAGCAAAATGGGTTCATATCAATTCGTTGTTACTATTTTGTTTGATTTTGTCCCACCCCAGTCTCAGGAGCTTTAATTCCAGCGATGGAATTAATACCAAGAACCCCCCCGTTTTTTAGGATTCAGGATCCACATAGAATTAGTCATTTTGTCTACCCTATCTTTATTTATATTTACTTTAGGGAAAGTAGAGACTTCTCTTTTATTTCGCATTTCGACTCAGAATGCATCATGTGAGAATCCAAATATCATAGATATGGGGCATAAAGTTTATCCAAATGACTAACTAACCTTCAATATGAATATGGGCGAGGGGGCGAACATACGCTGAATGGCCCACCCAGTTTTTTTTTTGAATTTCACTTTGATCTTTGTTCCCATCCTACCTATATCAAAAAAGATATTTATTTCCATCCACATGTCATTGATACTCGATCCGTTTGTTTGTGAGAAACAAAATCGAAAGGGAAGATATGATTCTATAGAAGAATCATTAGAAATCACAAAGAAAGATTGGATCACATTGTATCCAACATTACACCCTTAAACAGAAGATTCTTAAAAAGAACAATCTTTGTTATGATAGAATTGGTCTGGGACGGAAGGATTCGAACCTCCGAGTAACGGGACCAAAACCCGTTGCCTTACCACTTGGCCACGCCCCATTTTTATTTCTATTCGGCACCAATAAACACTAATATCGGTATTGGTTGTTCGTCAATTCCAGCCCCAATATCTATTGAATTGGTTGTTGCTATGATTCTACACATGTAGATGTAGAATCAAAATGAATTTATTGATCATTACATATAATTCAATTAAGATATTGTATGTAAGGTATGATTCCTTCTATTCTCATTTGAGAATTGAAGGATTTTTGATTGAGGGAGTTCAAAGAAAAAGAAAGATTTTGCGGCCTACTTTCCCTTCTTTCTTCATTTTCCCCTTATATCAATAACCCAATAATAATTAAATTTTCTCCAAGAACAAAATGTTTGTTATGCTTAATATCTTTAGTTTGATCTGTCTTAATTCTGCCCTTCATTCGAGTAGCTTTTTCTTCGCCAAATTGCCCGAAGCTTATGCTTTTTTCAATCCAATCGTAGATGTTATGCCAGTCATACCTGTGCTCTTTTTTCTCTTAGCCCTTGTTTGGCAAGCTGCTGTAAGTTTTCGATGAGATCTTTAATACTGTCTTAGAAACATTCATGATTTATTCGATAAAAAAAAAATTCTATTCTTAAGAATTGATAAGATCAGATAATGAACCCTCGACTCAAACATGGAAATTCTTTTGGATAACCGAGATGAATCGGAATCACCTCATTTCTTCATTCCTTCTGGGGGTCGAAGACCCTATGTATGGTCCCTACAATACCTAATTGTAGGTATGAGAGATCATTTTGTTAACGAAAGAATCAGAATCTTATTACAAATGCATTCCTGCAAATTCCTTATGTTTTCTAGAAACCGCTTCTTTTCTTGGTGTCAAAACGGAATATGTGGTACAAAAATGGAGAATCTATTCCCCTATTTCCCCCAAAATGATCTTGGAGATTGTGTAATGCTTACTCTCAAACTCTTCGTTTACACAGTAGTGATATTCTTTGTTTCTCTCTTCATCTTCGGATTCCTATCTAATGATCCAGGACGTAATCCTGGACGTGATGAATAAAAAAATCAGGGGTTTTTCCTTGCTCGATTTCTGAATTTTCTTAGGATTTTCTTTCTCCATTCCATACATTTAACTATGAGAAAGGGGGTTAGAGATTTTTTCGAATTCGAAAGGGAAATATCAAGTGATCAGAAGAAACGGAGAGAGGGGGATTCGAACCCTCGGTACAAATAATTCGTACAACGGATTAGCAATCCGCCGCTTTAGTCCACTCAGCCATCTCTCCCCATTTTAAATGGATAATTCATATGTGACGCGTGAAGTAAAGGTTGATAAAAGTTTTTCCTTATCTTTCTTTATTCTATAAATATAGACGAATTTGATCAATCATCAATTCCCTTTAGATAATGATTCGAAACAGATATCTCCAATAGAAAGAGTACCTCTTTGATTTCGTCCGAAAAGTTCTTTCTTTTATTCCCCCGGCCTGGCCAGTACCTAGCCAGGCCATTCCTTGTTCCAATGAATCATAGATCAAATGATTTATTTGATTTGAAAACGAAAATGCTTGTTATTGAAGCAGCAACAAGGCTATTTCCATTCCTATGATAGGAGTGTCATTTGTTATTATGTTTTTCCTTTTCTCGATTTACTTAAATGGAATAAAAAAAACATATTTTTTTTCTATTCTATTATAATAGAACTCATATATTTCTTCAAAGAACATGTTTGAACCTGAACCCTTGAGTCCACAACCAAAACAATAGGATTTTTCAC